AAGATAAACCATTATACGGGTATTTCAATACTGAATATAACAACCAAAAGTTTTCTAAACTGAGAGAATAGGCTAAATCAAGAGAATAGGATTTGAACCTATGACTTCTCGCTCCCAAAGCGAACACGCTACCACTGCGTCACCTCTCGAGTCGCATAAAACCCAAAGTAAATGCCTAAACTTATTTTAACTGTTAAAGAGGGGTTGTTTAAAATAAAAATTAACGATCTACTTCACCAAAAACAATATCTTGAGTTCCAATTATAGTTACAACATCAGCTAACATATGAGAATTAGCCATAAAGTTGAGAGCTTGTAGGTGGGAAAACCCTGGAGCCTTAATTTTACAACGGTATGGTCTATTGCTACCATCAGAAACTAAATATACACCGAACTCCCCTTTAGGGGCTTCGGTAGCAATATAGGTTTCACCTGAAGGTACAGTAACCCCTTCGGTATACAATTTAAAATGGTGAATTAAAGCTTCCATACTTTGCTTAACATCAGCACGGGACGGTGGGGTAATTTTAGAATCGTCAACTTTAACACTTCCTTTAGGCATTTTATTCAAGCACTGATATATTATGCTAAGAGATTGTCTCATTTCCTCAACTCGTACGAGATAACGGTCATAACAATCCCCTGTTTTACCAACGACCCCTTGAAAAGACAACTCTGAGTAGGCATCATACGGCTCGTTTTTACGTAAATCCCAACGAATGCCAGACCCACGTAACATAACCCCAGAAAAACCCCAATCTATAGCCTCTTGTGCATTTACCACCCCTATATCAACTAATCTTTCTTGCCATATACGATTATCAGTTAACATTTCTTCAATTTCGTCTAAGCGTTGCCCAAATTGAGCAGCAAAAGAAAAAATATCATCTATTAAACCAATAGTTATATCTTGACTAACACCTCCAGGTCGAAAATAACTAGCGTGCATACGCGCACCACTAACTCTTTCATAAAATTCCATTAACTTTTCTCTTTCTTCGAATGCCCATAAAAAAGGTGTCATAGCCCCCACGTCCATTGCATGACAACCCACAGCTAAAAGGTGATTTAAAATTCGAGTTATCTCTGCAAAAAGAACTCTTATATATTGCGCTCGCTTAGGTACTGAAATCTGCAATAAATTTTCAACAGCTAAAGCATAGGTATGTTCTTGGCACATCATTGAAACGTAATCCAAGCGATCAAAATAAGGCAGGGCTTGAAAATAAGTTTTAGCCTCTATTAATTTTTCAGTACCTCTATGCAATAACCCTATGTGGGGATCAGCTCTTTGAACAACCTCCCCATTCAGCTCCAGAATAAGACGTAAAACCCCATGAGCCGCTGGGTGTTGGGGTCCAAAATTTATTGTAAAATGCTTCAGTTTTTTGTTAAATTCTTTTTTTTTTAATGACATAATAAAATAGGTTATGGGTTTTTCTGTATTTCTAAACTACACGAACCAAAATATAAACCATTACCGTCTCGACTATACTAAAAAGTCTTTAAGATTAGCGCCAGAAGGATTTGAACCTACGACCTTCAGGGCATGAGCCTGATGAGCTAACCTTACTGCTCTATAGCGCAACCCTGTTAAAAATAAAAATGATTACTGTTTTGAGCCATGGTTCCCACAAAAGTAGTATGTGTGGCTATCTAAATAAGGACACTCGAGTTCGGTAAGAGTTCGGGTATAGATTTAGATATAGGGGCTAGCCCCTAAATTATATATTCCAGCCGCAGGTTCCCCTACGACTACCTTGTTACGACTTCATCCCGGTTGCTTACCTGTCCTTTAAAGGGAATTTCCAAACTTACTTAACCTAGGTGAATATATTCACCAAATAAGGATATGCTTGAAAGGTTTACTCCAAAATCTTCTGGCCAAGTCAACTTCCAGGACGTGACGGGCGGTGTGTGCAAGGCCCAGTGACGTATTCACCGCGACATCCTGATCCGCGATTACTAGTGATTCCAGCTTCATGGGGGCGAGTTGCAGCCCCCAATCCGAACTAAGAAAAGGTTTAAAGATTGGCTCTAGATTACTCCCTCGCAACTTGTTGTCCTTTCCATTGTAGCACGTGTGTAGCCCAGTTCATAAGGGCCATGAAGACTTGACCTCATCCCTACCTTCCTCCCGCTTAGCGCTGGCAGTGTCTATTCAGTTTATTTATTGGTAAAGACCATTTCAAAACACAAAAAAGATAAGGGTTGCGCTCAGTTACAGGAATTAACCGTACATCTCACGACACGAGCTGACGACAGCCATGCAACACCTGAAAGTCCCAAAATTCTTAACGTCTCCGAAAGAACGACAGACTTACTAGAACTGGTAAGGTTACGCGCGTATTATCGCATTAAACCACATGCTCCACCACTTGTTTGAACCCCCGCCAATTCCGTTGATTTTTAAGCTTGCGCTCGTACTCCTCAGGCGGAGTGCTTAATGCCTTAGCTATGTCTTCTAGATTTCTAAAAGCTAGCACTCATCGTTGACAGCGTAGACTACCAGGGTCTCAAATCCTGTTCGCTACCTACGCCTTCGCCCCTCAGCGTCAGTACTGAACAAGAAAATCGCTTTCGCACATGATGTTCTCTTCCACTTATCTGGATTCTAACCCTAATTGAAAAATTCCATCTTCCTCTGTCAGACTCAAGTTTTCCTGTTTTAAATGCCTACCTATAGTTAAGCTACAGTTTTTGACAAATAACATATCAAAAAACCACCTACGGGCCCTTTACGCCCAGTTATGACGAATAAGGCTTGCCCCCTCCGTATTACCGCGACTGCTGGCACGAAGTTAGTCGGGACTTATTCTTAATTTACTGTCATTATCCTCAATTAAAAAAGAGGTTTACAACCTAAGCCTTCAATCCCTCACCAAGCCTTGCTGGATCAAGCTTTCGCTCATTGTCCAATATTCCTTACTGCTGCCTTCAAATGAAACCTGGGCCTTGTCTCAGTCCCAGTGTGATTGATCGTCCTATCAGACCAACTAAGCATCATTGGCTTGGTGAGCATTACCCCACCAACTACCTAATACTGAACCTAATCATCTTCAACCGGCGGACCTTTATATATTTATCCGGTATTCTCCTGTTGCCTTCTCCCCTGGGGGATAGGATTATTCCGAAGTTGAAGCCAGATATTAGCCTATTACTCACCCGTACGCTATGGTTTTAACCATTCAACTCGCATGTATTCAAGCAGACTTATAGCCTTCACTCTGAGCCAGGATCAAACTCATTTTTGTTAATACCACATTTACGTTTTATTACGTTATAGTGGAGTTTTATTGTAATTATCTTCAATACAATACTTATTTATCGTATTAAACCATAAAATATCTTAAGGCATCCTTTTTAAGTAGAAAAACAAAATAAATTCCTTTTTCTCTAATACTGTAGGTAGTGTTTTTACAACCCCCTAACTTTATGTGCACTCTACGCATTAGTTATATTGTTAAATAACTAAAAAATATAAAATATTTATTACAAAGATTTCATAAATTTACCAACGAACAAAGATATTTCAGTCTGTTCTTTAGCCCGTTTTCCTGTCCATGCTGGGTGGTTATTAAGATCTAAACTTTTACAATTCAACTCTTTTTGGGAAAAATGGCTAGGTAACTCTAAAAAATTAAAACTACCATCTGACAATAAACTCCCAAATGTTTTTGCTTTTGTTATTGATTTCATTTAATTTAGGATAAGGTGGGATTTGAACCCACGGTAGCTTTAACTACGTCAGTTTTCAAAACTGGTGCCATAAACCACTCGACCACTTATCCAATGCTACCTTTAAATAGTTTTTGTATACGATCAATACAATAAATAAGTAGGGTCTAAGTAACTGTTAAAACCTAAACCTAATTATAGGTAGTAAAATTCTTTTCCTGCAAAACAACCTTAAATTTAACCCCGTTTAAATATTTTAGAATATCTATAAAAGCTAGTATCGTTGCTGGACTCTGAGACGTAATAATAAAATAGCGTCGATACTCCCGTCTTTCAAACTGATCTTTAGCAGCTTTATTACCTAAAGGAGAACGAAGCAAAGTAAAGCGCTTTATTTTTCTAGACAAACCTGTAGAAGAAATTGATAAGGGTAACAAAAGTGCCAAAGAATTTAAACTTTTAAAGTCAGTCGATACAGACCAAACTTTACATATATATAGAATGCTTTTTTTATACTGTGCCATATATTTAACTACATGCTTAATAAATAACCCTAAAATAATTCTACAGTGTAAAATATACCTCGAAAAAGACGGGACTTGAACCCGCGACCACTGGTATGACAAACCAGCACTCTACCACCTGAGTTACTTTTTCTTTTTGGAGGTGGTAGGATTCGAACCCACGCTACATTAAAAATGTAGATTGATTTAGCAAACCAAGGCTTTCAACCACTCAGCAACACCTCCAAAAGCTACCTTGCCAGGGGTTTAATATTAAGTTACTTATTACTATTATTAACTCCACACTAGAAGTTTGAGTTTATATAACTTTGTCTCTAACAAGCTATAAAATTTATTAAATTTTAAGTTATTATCTAGAATCAACGGTTACTTTTAAGTGTTTTATTCTAGATTTTAAACTAAAGGCTAAAGAAGGTAATATAAAACGTACAACTACCAAATAAAAATTAAAAACTATCAGGATTAACCAAAAAACCTGATTGAAGAAGGTCAATATATCAAATTGAGGCATATATAAATAATTAAAATTTTAAAGGTCACCTGAAATAATTAAAAACCTCCCCGCACCTATACTTTATCAATAAAGCTATTCCCCTTAATATTAAAGGTATCTCTATTCCAGAACCTAAACTTTACGTACACTTTACCCAAAAATAATACTTTTAGTTAAACATATGCTGGAAATATTACCAACATGCTTTACGTAAACCTGTAAAAGAACCTTTTGATGCCAAACGTCTGAATTGAAGACGGGATAATTTATAAAAACTTATAACCGATCTTGATCTATTAGTATCAATACAATGATTATGAACTCTACTTAAACTACTTTTTCGAGGTAATTTAGATTTTTCTAATTGAGCCCACCAACGTAAAGAAATCTCTAAATTTTGGTTTGTTGCTACGGCTTGTAATGCTTTACGACGAGACTCATATAAAGAAAAAGATTTGCGGCGTTTGTAATCCATACCTCTCATTCCCAATCTAAACTGCCAATTTGCCAAGCATATACAAATCCAATAACTAACTCAAAAAGAAAATCCATCATGGACCAATATCCGATTGAAGGCAATTCACTTAGAGAAACTGCCCATGGAAAAAGAAAGACGGTTTCAATATCAAATAAAAGAAACAAAATAGCGACTAAATAAAAACGTACATCAAAAGCATTACGAGCATCTTCATAAGGGTCAAAACCACATTCATATGAAGATAATTTTTCACTATCAGATTCTGAGAAAGCTAATGTATAAGAAGCACCAAAAATAAGCGAAGCTAATACAAGACTAAAACCTAAAAAAATCAATATTGGGTAATATTCTTTTAAAAAAAACATAATATTATGTAGTTAAACGCGGGTTATACCAAGAAACCGGACATAATTCAATAACCCCACCCGAAGTTTCACTTTTTAATACACTTTCTTTAAACATACCAATCTCAGAATGCCCCCCTCTATTAGATGTTCCTAAGGAATCATTCCCCCCAATTTGGTGAGTATATCTTACACATCGTGTACAAACAATACACCTACGTAACACTGTTTTTATAAGACCCCCCCAAAAAGTATCACTTAAAGAGTTTTTAAAAAATAAAAATCTACCTCTATCCGACCCAAAATTAAAACTTTGTTCTTGAAGTTCACATTCGCCCCCCTGATCACACACAGGGCAATCCAAGGGGTGATGGAGAAGAAGCAATTCCATCACAGATTCTTGGGCCTTACGTACCAATGCCGTATTTGTAAAAATTCTTAAATTGGGTAAAAAAGGCAAAGCACATGACGCTTGCGGCTTAGGGGAATTACTCACCTCAACCAAGCACATTCGACAATTACCCGCTATAAAAAGCTTATCGTGATAACAGAATCGTGGGATATTAGCACCAGCCGCTTGACAAGCCTGTATAACTGTAGAGCCTTTTTTTACCCAAATAAGAAGCTCATTAATTGATATATTAAGCATAATTAGGGTAAAACTTCTAAATCGCGGGGATTGTTAGGTTTAAAAAAGGATTTTTCTTTTATAGAAAAAACAGCATTTTTAGATTCACGACCTAACTGCCGATATAAAGATTCAGGACAATTTTTTTGTAATGTTAAACTAATAGCCCCTACCATCGCTATTAGTAGAATAATTCCAGCTATTATTAGCAATATTGCGTGGGTTGAATATAAAAGATAACTAGGATCATTTAAAGCACAAGAAGAATCAAATTCTATAAACCATACTGTGTCTAACCCAAAAGACCCTTCTACACTTTCTTTATGAAACAATAACCTAAAAAACTCTGTTAACACTTCTGAATCACATAAATGCTGCCACATTTCAATTCTCTCCTCCATAAAATCTTTAAAAGATTTTTTAGCTTCTTTAGCTGAAGGCTCAGGTTCACCTTTTCTTTTTCTTTTACTTCGCTCTTGGAATCTTTTTAAATTGTCATTGACTGTTTTGTTAATAATTACTGGATGAAATAAATTTTTTATCTCTTCTTCGTAAGATACTAAACTAAAAGAAACTAATGAACTCATATAAACTGTTGACACCATATTCATTAAATTTTGCAAATCTTTACTATATATTGCAGCACTCAAAAAAACTGCAAAAATTAAAGCCCCAAAATATAACAAACGTTTTTTTTTTGCAGACCACGGGCTTTCAATTGCTTTCACATCTAACATCATAACAACAAACAACACCAATACTGCGATAGCACCTGCGTAAACCAACAAAAAAAGTAAAGCCATAAATTCTAAACCCAATAAAAATGAAATAGTGGAACCCAAAAAAAAAAGCAATACGAGATAAAGACCACTATATACTGGATTTTGTGTACTAGTAACTTTAACCCCTAAGGTCCCCCCAAGAGTTGCAATAAGAATAAAAATTATAGGATCGACCATAATACAATAAAGGTTAGCAGCGCGAAAACACGTGAAATTTGAAAACCAAACACAAAAAAAATACCAAATAAAAAATTACTCCAACCTAAAATCACTAAATAGTGGTATAAATAACCTGAATGCCATGCACGAGATTTATTTACTTGATCCGCAAGTACGTTGGAAATCCCAAAAGGACCTAAACTTTCAATAAGACCACGGTCAATGGACTTATAAGTAAAATGATAACCAAAGTCTAATAAATTTTGTGTTATAACTTCATTATAAACCTTATCAAATAACCATTTACGGTTTAAAAAAGTATAAAATTTTCTTCCTATAAATGAAGTCTTAACTAAAAATAAATTAGAATTATACTTATTATATAAAATAAATGAAGCCAACCCACCAATGATACTGCAACAAAGAGGTAAAAGTTTTATATCAGTTGACATAAACTCTGCATCTATAATACTCAAATTACTAGGCATACAAAATAATGCATTTCCCCAAAAATCAGTACCCAGCCCTATAAAAAGATCACGACCTAAATACCCAATAAACATACTAGGCAAAGCCAATATACCCAAAACTAAACCCATTGGCCAACCACCTTCTGATGCCGATAGCAATAATAACCTACTACCATTTGGTTCGGATAAAAAACACAAAGCTAAAAGGCGTATAGAATAAAAAGCAGTACAGAAAGCTGCTAAACTACCTAACCAATATGCAAAATGCGAAGCATTACTATAAGTCGCGTAACCTACCTCCAATATAACATCTTTAGAATAAAATCCTGTTAAAAAGGGCATACCCATAAGAGCTAAAGAACCAATTACCATCATGGCATATGTAAAGGGTAATAAACGGCGTAACCCCCCCATTTTACGCATATCCTGTTCATCTCCAACCGCATGAATTACAGAACCTGCCCCAAGAAATAGAAGAGCCTTAAAAAATGCATGGTTCCCTAAATGAAACACTGCTACAGAATAATTAGAAAGACCACAAGCAAAAACCATATAACCTAATTGACTACAAGTGGAATAAGCGATAACTCGCTTTAAATCATTTTGGACTAAAGCGGTTGTAGCTGCAAAAAACGCTGTCATACCCCCAACTATACTTATAACTGTAAGGGCTTCAGGACAATATTCCAATAAAGGAGAACAACGGGCTAATAAAAAAACACCAGCAGTAACCATTGTTGCTGCGTGAATAAGAGCAGAAACTGGGGTAGGTCCTTCCATAGCATCAGGTAACCAAGTATGTAAACCTAACTGAGCAGATTTACCTACCGCACCTACGAACAATAAAATCCCTATAAAGTTAAGAGCTCCAAATTCAACATTAAAAAAACTTAAACTAAATGTTGATAGTTGGGGAGCTAAAGCAAAAACAGTAGCATAATCAACAGCACCAAAACAAATAAAAATACCAAAAATTCCTAAGGCTAATCCAAAATCACCAACCCTATTAACTAGCATAGCTTTAATCGCAGCTTTATTTGCTTGAATACGAGTAAACCAAAAATTAATTAATAAATACGAGCATAAGCCAACTCCTTCCCAACCAACAAACATTTGAACAAAATTATCGGCTGTAACCAATATTAACATAAAAAATGTAAATAATGATAAATAACTCATAAAACGAGGCAAATGAGGATCTCCTCCCATATACTCTGTGGAATATAAATGTACCAGAGTTGAAATAAAAGTAACTACAATAAGCATAACGACAGTTAAACTGTCAAAGCAAAAAGCCCAATCAACATGAAAAGAGTCACACTCCAACCAAGGCATTAAATAGAGGTAAGTTGAACTCCCCCCTAAACCTACCTCATAAAAAGCAAGCCCACTTAGAAAAAAACTAAGGCAAATACAAGATATAGTTACTAAACCAGCACCGCGGCCTCCAAGGAAACGACCAAAAAATCCTGCAACAAGAGAACCAAGTAGGGGTAGAAAAACTATGTTTAAATACATCTTAGTCCTTTACGGGACTTGAACCCGTACCTTTACCATAAAAAATGGTACTATCCTTCTAGATATTAAACTACGCATTAGACTAAAAGAACTTTTTCACTACTACAACCTACAACCACAAATCAACCCATACCAAATTTGAAACTGTTGCATGCATTGCAGAAAAGAATAAATTAGGGTAAATACCCATAAAAAGAGTACCTATAACAAGAGGTAAAAAAATCATAAATTCTCTGAAGCTTAAATCAAGACCGACCATTTTAATATTACCATAAGCGATACGATTAAACAACCAAAGAGAATACCCACCCCCTAAAATCATTGAAGTAGCTGCAAAAAAGCAAGCAGTACTATTTGCCTCAAAAGCTGAAACTAATAAAAGAAACTCTCCTATAAAACTTGATGTGCCAGGAAGACCTAAATTAGCCATCGTAAAAAAAAGAAAAATAATTATGAAAATTGGCATAGTATGCGTAAGACCCCCATAATATTTAACTACTCGACTATGCCAACGGTCATACAAGACTCCAATGATAAGAAAAAGTGCAGAAGACACAAAACCATGACTTAAGCTTTGTAAAATAGCTGCCTCCACCCCAATTACTGTCCCGGTAAACAAACCTATCATCACTAAATTCATATGAGCTACCGAAGTATAAGCAATCAAACGTTTTAAATCTGTTTGGCGAATAGCGGTCAATGAAGTATACACAACACCCAATAAACTAAGACTAAAAATAAAAGGCGTGAAATAAACGGAAGCTAAAGGAAAAAGGCCTAGGGAAAATCGTAAAAATCCATAAGATCCTAATTTCAGTAAAATACCCGCTAAAATTACTGAACCTGCGGTAGGGGCTTCTACATGAGCCTCAGGAAGCCAAATATGCACAGGTAACATAGGAACTTTTGCAGCAAATGACGCAAAAAAAGCAAGCCATAGCCACTTTTGATCATAGGTTGAAAAGTTTATAACGGACAATACTTCATAATTTGTACTCCCAGCAAATAAGTAAATATAAACGATACCTATTAACATAAATAAAGACCCTAGTAGGGTATACAAAAAAAACATATAAGCTGCCCGTATTTTTCTTTCACGTGATCCATATATACCAATAACTAAAAACATAGGTATCAAGACAGCCTCGAAAAATATATAAAAAAATAATAAGTCTAAATTAGTAAAGACTAAAAGTAACACAAGTTCCATACTTAAAAAACTTATTAAATAAGTTTTAACTTCCCCTTTATCAAAAGACCACGAAGCCAATAAACATAGGGGGAAAATTAATGTTGTCAAAATAACAAAAAAAAGAGAAATCCCATCAACACCTAAAATTAAATTAATATTGGCTATAGGTAGCCACAAGCTATCAACAACAAATTGAAATTTAGGTGTCGAGTGATCAAAACCTAACCACAAAAACAATGAAGAGACAAAAACCGCCGACGTAATACCGAGAGCAAATTGTCGCATAATTAACTTTTGACTAGAAGGAATAAAAATTAAACCAACAATCCCTAAAAGAAGAAGAAAGAATAAAAAAGTTAAGAGCATAATCTTTTACCAACCCAAGTTAGATACTCGTCTTGGTTAACCGCTTGAACTACAATAGGCATAAAACCGTGGTTAACACCACAAAGTTCACTACATTGACCGTAAAAAACCCCCTCTCTTTTAATAAAAAGGAAAACTTGGTTTAATCTACCTGGACACGCGTCTACTTTAACTCCTAAACTTGGTACTGCCCAAGAATGAAGAACATCAGCAGATGTGACAAGAACACGGATATGAGTGTTAGTTGGTACAACTAGACGGTTGTCAACCTCAAGAAGACGGAAAACTTTGCCAGCTTTTCCGGTACTTGATACTTCGGGAATAACTAAATCATCATCCGCAATAAGGTATGAATCAAAATTTATACGTTGTCTTTCTGTTATACCTTCTTCAACATCTTTGTCTCTATGATGCTCAATTAAATCATGAATCATAGTAATTTGGGTTTTTAAAGATTTATTTTTTTCACCCTCTTCAGTAGTAATTAAAAGCAAAGCTTCATACAACATATTTTTAATATCATCCGCAGTGTTTTGGTCTACAGTTTCAATTAATTCTTTAAGTGTTTGCAAAACTTCACCACGTAAACCTATATGGCTATAATCAATTTCTCTACTTTCTAATTTGGACAACATCTCTTTTATCTCTTCTTTGGATTTTTTATTTCCTGAATTACCATCCTCACCAGAAGCGTCGGCACCATTTAAGCCATCATCACTCACCAGAGCACTGTTAGATTCAATTACTGAAACATCAGAAAATTGACGATTGAAAGGTTTAACTGCCTCCTGCATAGGAGTATCCAAACTTCTTGATACTCTTGCTGCAAACCATTTCACATTCGCTAATTCTGCTTTTGCTTTTAATATCGCACAAGAAGATTTTGCTTGTAAACTTCCAGGGTCAAGAATAGCGTCAATTGCTGAGGAAAATACTAAGGCTTTTTTAATATCATTCGACGTATTTTCTAAACTATCATCTGTTGCTCTTTGAAGAGCGAAAAGGCTATCTATAGAGTTATTTTCGCTAAACTCAGAAGTCACCGAAAGATCAGATTCAGTTTTGTCTAATATTTTGCGAGCATGACTTAGTATACGTGAAGCCTCTTTATAATCTAAAATAGCAGCACTTACATCCACTTTAAGTGTTTTTACCCAAGCAGAATCTACCGCGGATTCAATCAATTCTGAACTATCACAATTAGATATTTCATTAATAAATGTTGGTCTAACCGCTCCTGAAATAGAAGATGCTTTGGATAGATCATTATCTACCATATCAAGTATAACTTTAAGACAATCAGAATTTTCAACATCTAGCATAGATATTACCTTTTCCCGAACAGTATTACCTAAATTTAGTTGAAGATCTCCAATATATGTCTCAGCATCTAATAATTTTTCTTTTAGAGTGAGGTCCAAACTAGAATCCACGTCAAATTTTAAAAAATTTATCAAAGCTTTGCCCTTTTTTAACTCTACTTCAATTAATTTAATAAAAGATTCAGTCAAGGCTTGTTCCGCATTAAACAAAGCTATTTTCGACTCTGTTAACACAGCTTCAGAGCCTTTTAACTGGGCCTTTACTGTTAAAAGGTCTTCATTATGTATTTCCCATAAAAAGTTGTCAAAATATTCCTTAGGCTTGTCTGTTACTTTAGGTAACTCGTAAATAACTGGGGTGTCATCGAGTCTTTTCTCTGTATTGATGACATAACCTTTAACAACTTCTAACCTTTCTTTAGCGGTCTCTAAATCTAATTTAGCTGTGTTTACCACAAAAACTGCTTTATCAAATTCAGACTTTACACTACCATATTTTTCAACAAGGCTGTCCAACATCATATTAGGTGCAATAGAACTAGACCCTAACTCAAGGCCAGTCAATTTTTCTTTAGAAGTAGTGTAAAAGGACTCAGCACCTTTTGAAACCGCTTCTGCTCTGTTTGACACTGCCTTTAATTTATCAAACGCAATTTGAGACCGTTCTAACCGAATATCAGCTCTATTTGATACTGCTTTATAATTGCTCAGTTCCTCTTTGGCATTTGCTAAAATATCTTTACCTTTTTCAAATTCCTCTGCAACTGATATTTCTTGTTTTTCTAGAGACATAAATTCAGCCTCTGCCCTATCCGCAATTGAGTTACACTTACTCAACTCTTCTTCAGTCAATCCAGATTGAAATTTATCTAAAATTGTATTAACACTTTTTAACTCTTCGTGAGCAAGCATAAACTTAAGCTCGTGATTATCCAAAATCTTTTTTGACTCTGACTTTAATTTTTCATTCCAGCCGTCATAACCATCTTTAAGTAGTACCTTACTACGCGTTATAGCTGGATCTTTTGAAGCCCATTCAGCATCTGCTTGAAAATACTCTGCAGTTAACGCGTTAACTTGTGAGGCAAGCAAATCAATTTTTGCCCATTTGGCACTAGCTTTAGCATTATTCAGCTCCATTTTTGCATTTTCTAATTCCGCATCAGAAAACTTAAACCCGACATTAGCAGTATCCCACTCAAACTCACTACTATAGCCCTCTCTTTCAGGTCTAGTCAATCTTAATTGATGGGCAATTAACTGAGTATCGATTAAATTATTTTCAGCAATTTCTGCTTCTACTAAGGCTTTGTCAAGTCTTATTCTGCCTTCATCTAAATTAGCCATCATTTCCTCTATAGGTATTTTTATCTCACCACGTGCAAGTGCTCTAAGACACACACACTCTGCCTCAAAAACTTGTGTTAAAGCTCTACTTAATTCCGTCTCAGCCCCTTCATAGAAATTTTCAGCTGATCTAAGTTCTAACCATTTATAACTAGCCTCATCCACTTTATTTAATTCCTCAACAATAGACCCTGTATTGGAATCTAAACCTCCAGAACTACCATCACTTGAAGGTGTGTTGCCTTTACCTGGTTTAATTTCATCTAAAGCCTTAAATAAATCCATTGTTTTTGCCGTAAGCTCAGTTTCATTAACAATCCTTATGTATTGTTTAAAAATTTTTAAAGCTTTAATGACTAAATCTTGCTGTTCTTTAATTAGTGAGCCTTCTGATAACTGTTCTTTAACTCCAGATAAAACAGATACCATTTCCCCTGTTAAATGTGATTCTAACGGTCCGTAAAATTCTTTGCGGCCCTCATTACCTAAAATATTTATAACTAGCCATTCTAAGCGGCGAGACAACATATCAACAGCACCTTGGGGTACATCTTCCATATCTTTTTCAAATGACTCCAAAAACTCTTTAACTATGCCGATTTGAGTTTGTTTTTCACCTTTAGCCACCTCTACACGGCTATACTCTATCAAATCAGCCATATCTTTTAAAGCCTTATAACTCATTTCAACCTGACTTAACCCATCTTTTTTAAGGGCGGGTGATACTTCAAAATCAGAGCACTCATATGACCAATACCACTGGTGACCAACAACTTTTATAGTAAGGCTAGGATCTATAACCTCGTCCATTGCATACAATAAATTGTATGAGGGTACACTAATGACCATTAATATTCCTGCTGGGATAATTGTCCAAACGACTTCAAGTAATGTTGAATGATTAAAGCCTACAGCATCTTTATGATCTGCTTCGTTAAATAACGTTAAAGATTTATAGAGTAACCAACCTACAAGACAAGCAATAAATAGCATAAAGGTCATTAACAAACCATTAAAAAAAATGATACCTTCCATTATTGGGGTTGCAGGGTCTTGAAAACCCACTTGCCATGGATGCGAAGCATCCATACTCCCAACGGAATAGTAGTACAAGGAAAAAAAAACAATTGAAGTTATTCTAATGATATTTTTATGTGAAAATTTCATGATCTGAGCACAATTAAACAAAAACCAACATTTTATCCCCAATACCTTTTTATTATTACTTCCTTTTAGGGGAGCGCATATTTAATACCCGAACAGCAAGCATTTTTTCCAACCAACCGACAAATAACCCACCAAAAACAAAAAAAGCAAAATACCCTATAGACACAACAGCTCCAACTATTTTAAAATAATCATCTACTGGGGTAGTTCCTGACCAGGCCAATAAGCAAAAATCAGCAACAAAAAGCCAAAAAACTACAGCATAAATTGGCCGGAAATTACCACTACGTAGTATAGATGTATTCAAAAGCGGGTATATGAAAATTATAGCTATCGCCCCACCCATAGTAAGAATCCCCCCAACTTTGTTTGGAATTACCCGTAAAATAGCATAAAAAGGTAAAAAATACCATTCAGGAACAATATGCGCTGGAGTCCCATAAGGGTCAGCCTCTAAATAATTATCAGGATCTCCTAAGCTATTAGGAAAATAAAATATGACAATAGATAACATGGACATTAAAACAAAAAAAGCTACTAAATCTTTTACATAAATATATGGGTAAAAGTTTATATTTGCTGTTTTTGTTTTAATACCTAGAGGGTTATTAGAACCATCTTTATGCAACAAGCCTAAGTGAACAAAAACCAAACCAGCGATAATAAAAGGTAATAAATAGTGTAAACTAAAAAAACGATTTAAAGTCGGATTACCGACAGTAAACCCCCCCCATAACCACATAACAACTTCTTTACCTATAAAGGGGAAAATGGAAAATAAACTTGTGATAACAGTAGCACCCCAAAAACTCATTTGACCCCAGGGTAAAACATAACCAATAAAAGCTGTTGCCATCATTAAAACATAAATAACCCCCCCGGACCACCATAATTGTTGCCGAGGCTCCATATAAGAACCATAATACAACCCTCTAAAAATATGAGCGTAAACAACAATGAAAAAAAAAGAAGCTCCATTAGCATGCATATAACGAATTAGCCAACCACTTTTAACATCACGCATAATATGCTCAACACTTGAAAAAGCATAATGGGTTTCCCCTGCATAATGCATTGCTAAAAAAGCTCCACTAAGAATTTGAATAACCAAACAAAACCCCGCGGTTGAACCGAAACTCCAATTATAATTTAAATTCATCGCCGTTGGGTAATCAATAATATGAGAATCTACCCAACTAAGTATAGCATTTACATTAAACCTCGACATCAACTTATTAAATTATTTTGTGACCAGGGTACATGAAAATTAAATGAACGAAACTCCTGACTTAACTCAATCGCTTCACAAACAACAACTCGCTGATCTTCATCATAACGTAATTCAAAGTACCCGCTTAAAGGAAAATCTTTTCGTAACGGATGACCTTCAAAACCATAGTCTGTTAAAATACGACGTAAATCTGGGTGGTTTGAGAAAAAAACCCCAAATAAATCCCAAATTTCACGTTCCCACCAATTTGCTGACGGGAAAAGACTTACCACAGACGGTAAGGGATTTATTTCATCAGTGTGTGTTTTAATTCGAAGTCTACAATTAGACCTTACATTTAAAAGGTCATAGACAATTTCAAAACGTTCTTCCCTCTCCGGATAATCTACACCTGAAATCGAAGTCAGCATTTGAAAATTACCATTACTATGATGGTGTAAAAAAGTTAATGTAGCCAACAAATATTTTTTGGATACGCTAATAACAATCTCATGCCCAAACACCTGAAAAGTTTGAACAGGTACAAGCCTCGTAAGACTTGTAGCATATACAATCAAAGAACTGAACATTTTATTTAAAATCAATAAAAATAACTCTTATACCAATTAATCCTTTACGGGAATTGAACCCGTATTTTCGCCGTGAAAAGGCAACGTCCTAACCATTAGACGAAAAGGACTTGTTATACACACTATAGTTTATTTAATATTTTATAAAATAAATATAAATTGGGCCTGGATCGAGTTGAACGATCGACTTTACGCTTATCAGGCGTACACTCTACCGCTGAGTTACAAGCCCTGACACAACCACCTTAACACACTCTATAACGTTTATTTAAATTGCTGTTTACAATTTTAACAAAATAACTAATACTTATTTATTACCTACTTTTGAGGATCTACGAGGCAATACGGGAAAAGCAAGACCTCTACCTTTTACCCAAGGATTTGATTCTTCAACAGATCCTCGTGTAAGGGTAATGTACACAACAAAGAAAAAAAATAATGACGCAATAGATGATAAAATTGACCCAAAAGAGGCTAAACCATTCCATCCAGCATAAGAATCAGGATAATCTGGTATACGTCGTGGCATACCAGCAAGCCCTAAGAAATGCATTGGGAAAAAAGTCAAATTCACACCCAAAAACATAAGCCAAAAATGGATTTGACCTAAAATTTCCGGGTAAGCTAAACCTGTCATTTTACCTATCCAAAAATAAAAAGCTGCAAACATTGTAAAAGCCGCTCCCATACTTAATACATAATGAAAATGGGCTACCACATAATATGTATCATGTAAAGCAATATCAACCCCAGAATTAGCTAAAACAACCCCAGTTAACCCCCCTATAGTAAAGAGGAAAAGAAAACCAATTGAGAATAGCATGGGGGTTTTTAAACGAATAGAACCACCCCATAAAGTAGCAATCCAACTGAAAATTTTAATACCTGTAGGCACCGCAATAATCATCGTAGCTGCTGTAAAATAAGCTCTTGTGTCGATGTCCAAACCTACGGTAAACATGTGATGAGCCCATACAATAAAACCAAGGATACCAATTGAAAGCATAGCATAAACCATACCTAAATACCCAAATACAGGTTTTCTAGCAAAAGTAGATAGTATATGACTAACAATACCAAATCCAGGTAAAATTAAAATATAAACTTCAGGATGGCCAAAAAACCAAAATAAATGCTGATACAATACCGGATCACCACCACCGGCCGGATCAAAAAAAGTAGTATTAAAATTCCTATCTGTTAATAGCATTGTAATACCACCTGCTAAAACAGGAAGTGATAACAGTAATAAGAACGCTGTTATTAAGACAGACCATACAAAAAGGGGCAATCTATCCATCGTCATACCGGGTGCTCTCATATTAAAAATTGTTGTAATAAAGTTTATAGCCCCTAAAATAGAAGCAGCACCCGAAAGATGAAGACTAAATATAGCTAAGTCAACAGAAGGTCCTGAGTGTGCCTGAATACCACTAAGAGGTGGGTACACTGTCCAACCTGTACCAGCTCCAGATTCTACCAACGAGGACGCTAGAAGCAAAATTAAAGAGGGAGGTAGTAACCAAAAACTAATGTTATTCATACGGGGAAAAGCCATATCAGGAGCACCAATCATTAAAGGTACAAACCAATTTCCAAACCCACCAATAAGAATTGGCATAACCATAAAAAAAATCATTAAGAAAGCATGCGCAGTTACAATAACATTGTATAATTGGTGATTACCCCCTAAAAATTGATTTCCAGGACTGGCCAATTGCAAACGAATAAGAACAGACATTGCTGTTCCAAGAACACCTGAAAAACCTCCAAAGATTAAATACAATGTACCAATATCTTTATGGTTGGTGGAAAATAACCACCTAGAAGAGAAACCACTCAATGACGAGCTAATAACCGATGGAGACCATAATTGCGATAAAGGTTTAGAATGTGTAGTAAAAGACATTAGCTAATTATTAAAACATAAGACCTAGTCCTACCTTGTATGTTAATAGATAAAAAATATTCGGGCTAAGCATAAAAAAGATAATAGTAAAGCCGCTTAACACTAGAACCATAGATGCACCTTTTGATAAGGGTGTAAAAAAAAACCAATTTTTATTCTTCTCAAAATAGAAAATTTTGATTAACCGTATATAATAAAAAGCTGAAATAACACTAGTAATAACAACAAAAATAGATACAATATAAAGCGAAGAATCTACCAAACTCACAAAAATATTTAATTTAGCAAAAAAGCCACCAAAAGGGGGTATCCCGGCTAAAGAAAAAATCATTAATGCAACCCCGAACCCCATAAGTGGATTTGATCGAACCAATCCTATAGAATCTGAAAACGTTAAAAGAGTACTTCCAGAAGTAGAAGATAAATCCAGATGCACTATATAAACCCACAAAAAGGCTGCTGTAAGCATATAAATAGAAAGATAAAATAAGACTGCTTGTATTCCCTCTATATTACCACTAGCTAACCCAAGGCATAAAAAACCTACATGACCTACACTACTGAAGGCAAGAAGGCGCTTTATTTTTGTTTCCCCTAAACCACAAATACAACCAATAAAAAGACTAAGAAGGCCACAGATACAAAAAAAGTTTTCCCATAAACTCGGAAAAAAGGACCAAAAACTTGTAAATGATAGGCGCAATATCACAACAAAAAAAGCAAATTTAGGTATAACAGCAAAAATAAAACCCACTAGAGTGGGGGCCCCCTCATAAACATCCGCTATCCACATATGGTAAGGTGCGGCACCTATTTTAAACAATAAAGCAGAAACCACACATATAAGACCCAAATATATAAAAGGGGATGACGTTGTTAAATTCTCTGTTAACAAAGTTAACGAACCTAAATTAGTGGTACCCATAGAAAAATAAATTAAAGACGCTCCAAACAAAAAAAATATAGAGGCAACAGACCCTAAAATAAAATATTTTAACCCAGCCTCAGCAGAAAAATACGAATTCTTTTTCCACGCCGCTAACACATAAAAAATAAGCGACAAAAATTCCATACTTAAATAAATAGAAAGAAGGTCGTATGAAGAAATCAATAAACATAAACTTAAACCAATACCAATAACAAAAACAAAAAACTCATAAGCTCTAAAACGAGCTGAAAACATATAAGATTCGCTTACTGCCACACAAAAAATAAGACCCAAAAAAACAATTGCTTTAGACCAAGTACCTATATTATCAGTGACAAAAACAGAATTCCACAAAGTTTGAGATTCAACAGGATTGTTAAGCACTAAAAGTAAACTTACAAACAATATAGTTGATGTTAACCTAACCATACTTGGAGTAAGGTAAGTATAAAGGGAAGCGGCGGATACCCCTAAAAAACTACCATGTAATAAAACAACTAATATAGCGATGGCAAGAAACAACTCAGGCAAAAAAGCCGCGGTGTCATTTTGGAATATTAAAGCGAATTTCATGCGTTACATTTTATAGGATTCGAACCTACGACCCACGATTTAGAAGACCGATGCTCTATCCACTGAGCTAAAAATGCTTAGAGATAAAAATTAAAAAAGAATTATTTAAACTTTACACTCTATTATTTTTTTTTAAATAGATTAGACATCAAAGGATGTTAGTTTAAACTAACATCCTTTGCCACTATTAATGAAGAACAATTGCGTCGTTTATATAAATACAACTTAAAATTGTGAAAACATAAGCTTGAATTAAAGCAACGGCGAGCTCAAGTCCAAAAAGAATAACTAGTACCGCTAATGGTACGATATGAGCAACTAATAGCAACCCCCCACTACCCATCATAGCCCATGCAAATCCGGCAATTACTTTTAGTAATGTATGACCTGCCATCATATTAGCAAAAAGACGAACAGCCAAACTAAGAGGTTTAAACACGTACGAAACTATTTCTATAGGAACTAATAAAAAAGCTAAAACCATAGAAGTTCCACCAGGCAAAAATAAACTTAACATGTGAAAACCATGTTTAGAAGCACAAATAATCATAACACCAATAAATACTGTCAAAGCCAAAACCATTGTCTGGATAAGATGACTTGTTATAGTAAAAGAATATGGTACAAGTCCTGAAACATTAGATATCAAAATAAAACTAAAAATGACAAATAAAAAAGGAAAATATTTTTGACCCTGTTGACCAACACTATCCCATACAAGACCTGCAGTACTTAAATACAGACTCTCTAAAACTAATTGCCATCTAGTTGGGAAACAACTTAATCCATAGACTGAAAGACAATAATAAATAAAAACAAAAAAAGCTAAACCAACGCATGTTGTTACCATTGCGTTAGTCATTGAAAAATCAAATAAACCAACACCGAGACTTAAAAGAGGAAGTATTTGAAATTGTTCTAATGGGCTGTAAAACATGTATAGATAAAAAATAATATAAGCTAAATAGTTAGCTATCAAACTGTTAAAAGATATAAAAAAGTTTATTTATAAGACCTTTAGTTAATCCGTTGGAAAGACACCTTAAACGGTATCAAATTATTACCACGGAACTTGAGGAAAAATTTCTTTATAAAATACCATAAATGTTTTTTTCATATTCAAAAAACGAAACTCTCAAAATATGTTAAATATTCTAAACTTTTTTAGAACCAGAAACAGTAAAAACATCCTTATAAATGAATTACAATATAAAAATTTATTATCGGCTATAATCACCCCATTTTGAGAGACCCTTAATAGTAACCTAAAATGGTTTTATATAAAGTCACTTTTCGCTCTAAAAAACATTAGTACTTTCACGGTAAATACCTATATCATTTTTTTTCTTATAATAACGGACTAAAACCTTAGACGACCACAACAAAACCTGAAAGTCCTCGTTACAAATATCATTGCCTTTTATTATAGCATTAAAAGAAAGTTTATTAGGTAATTTATAAATACATTTAGTAAAAGTATAAAAACACCAAATATATCTAAGCAATAACAAAGAATAAACTTTTAAATAATATTCTACCTTTTTATAAGGTGTAAAATATTTATACACCCCAGAAGTTTTATAGACCGAAATTAAAAGATAATTAAAAGTTTGTGGATATGTCTTGTTATAGCTATTAATTATTAAATGACCCCAATTATACATCGTATCCTCTAAAAAAAAACTTAGAAAACTTGATTTTATAACACCTGATACCTCTTTACTTGTATTTAAGGATTTATAAATTTTATAACTGAAATATACTAAAAATGGATATGAGCATTCCCTTTTAATAATAGTATTAATTGCGAACCTACAAAAAGATTTTTTCTTTTTATAATCAGCAAACCCCAAGTAATGATACTCGCACCTTTTACTTTCTGTAAAATTTATAAGTACCACTGGGTTGGACAAAGGCTTGATATTTGACTCACGAAACAGAAGATCCTTATAAAAAGATTTAATACGAATATTTAAATACACATCAAAAGATTTGGGTACTCTGTTGTTAATACATGTGATAAGACACATCAACAAATCGCGCTCAAAAAAATTTTGAATATATCTTTGAAAATATTCTTCTACAAAAATTTCTACTTCTTCATGAGGTTCCTCAAAACAAAAAAAATAGTTGTTTTGGAACAATAATAAAAAATGATCATTAATATACTTGAAAAAACCTGATTTTATAAACTTCAAAAAGTTTGGACTGTTTTGAATAGTTAATAAAAAAGACTTACTAAAATATTCTAAAATATATTTTTGAGTGCATCCAAAAATATATTGAGAAAGATAAACCTCACAATATTTAAGATTATAGTACTCACTAAAATTCTCTGACCAGAGGTGAAGCTGAGAATATTTCTTAAACACAGGACTTACTGAATAAAAATCGGCTAAATCAGCTTCACTGTATCTTTTAGCCTTTCCCATTAAATAAAACTAGATGATTACATTAAACCCCCACCAATAAATAGTGAGGAAAAGGAATAACCACACAACATCAACAAAATGCCAATACCACGCAGCAGCCTCGAAACCAAAATGGTGTTGACGACTAAAGTGATCCCAATACAGCCGTAGAGTACAAATAGCTAAAAATATAGTTCCAATAATAACGTGAAACCCATGAAAACCTGTAGCCATGTAAAATACAGAACCATATACCCCGTCCGACATGCCAAAAGGAGCATGCATATATTCAACACCCTGCATACCTGTAAAGGCAATTGCAAACGCTAATGTTACCCCTAAACCTTGTAAAGCTTCTTTTTTAAAACCAGCAACAATAGCATGATGAGCCCATGTTACACTTGCCCCAGAAGAAAGCAATAAAATAGTATTTAAAAATGGTAAACCCCATGGACTAATAGCATCTATCCCCGCAGGAGGCCAAACACCACCAATATTAAAAACAGGAGAAATTGATGAAGTAAAAAAAGCCCAAAAAAAAGCAAAAAAAAACATAATTTCAGATACAATAAAAAGTATCATACCCATACGTAGTCCTTGCTGAACCGATGATGTATGTTGACCTTCAAATAACCCTTCCCGAACAACATCTCTCCACCAAGTAAACATAACATATAAAATAGTAAAAACCCCTAAACAAAGTAATTCTCCCCCCCCTTTATAGTTATGCATAAATAACACTCCACCAAAAGTTAAACTTAAGCCACCTAAAGCAGCCACTAAAGGCCAGGGACTAGGGTCAACTAAATGAAATGGATGCCGTTGAACCATTTTAGCTTTAGCTTTCATTAAAATGAACAAGAAGGAGGTAGGATTCGAACCTACGATGGAAAAACCAACAGATTTACAATCTGCCACTATTAACCGCTCAGTCACTCCTTCACAATTTAATTTTACCTTGATGTTTTAGGTTTTGTACGAAATTTTTTACGACGAACTTTAACAGGACGACACCCATTATGAGGGGCTCGTGTACCTAGATACAAAAAAGTAATTTTAACTCCTTTTTTACTAAGCCCTCTTACAACCCCTCTCCGTCCTTTGTTAATACCAGACCCCAAATAAATTGCAAATTCTGTATAACCTAACCTGATAGCTTTATCCCCAAATAAATTACCTAAAAGTAACCCACGTGTATAAAGATTTTCCCGCTCATTATACTCATTAACATAAGAAGGGACCCTTAAAGAACAACTAGTCTTTACTTTTTTTTCAGCAGTGTCCATTAAAGTACAAAACACATTTCTTTTTGTTGATTTTATAATGATAATACCTTTTTTTTCTTGTGTTTGCTTAGATAGAAATTTAGTAGAAATAGCTGAAACTCCTTCTATTACTGAACTTACTGCTGATAGTTTAACAGGATTAGATAGTAAGTTTATGTTATCAATTTTAACTAACATTAAGCTTTAATAATTGCCGTTTTTTTGCATTTGTATGGGTACGTTGACCCCTAACCGGCAGACCTTTACGATGCCGTAACCCACGATATGTCGACAAAACACACAAACGCCGAATCTTATCATTTTTAAAACGCCTAAGATCGGCACCTAAAGGAAGAGGGGTAGCCTCCGCTAAGTTTTCTAAATTCTTTCCTTTGAGAAAAGTAACGTGACTCCCACGTGAATCAGAACCAAAACCAGCTTTTTTGCATAAAATTTTAGATTGAGACAAACCTATACCATATATGTGAGATATAGACTGCACCAATACTTTGTCTTCTGGAATAGGGGTACCGATAATAAAAGGCATAACTAGGTTTTTAATATATTATATGAAACAAAATAACCCAATTTTTATCACTCCTCCCTTAAAATCGCAAAGGCAAGCATATAAGCGATCAACCGGACGAAATAATAAAGGACATATAACCGCATGGCATCGTGGTGGGGGACATTCCCGACTATATAGAGATATTGACCTAAAGCGGAAATCAACCCAAGGAATAGTCATAGGTTTAGAATATGATCCGAACAGATCCGCCCTTTTAGCACGAATTTTTAATCCAGATACTAAAAAACACAATTATATAATAGCACCTACAAAAATAAAAAAAGGAGATGTTATACGGTCAAACTCAACACGTAGTGGTCTTCAAAATGGACACAGTAAAATTTTACAAAACATACTAACAGGAAGTCTCATTTATAACTTGAGCTTATCCCCTGGAAAAGATGGGAAAATTTTAAGAGCGCCAGGTGCGTTTGGTCGTATTTTAAAAAGGACTAAAACATTAGCTAAAATTCGTTTAAAATCCGGGCAATACCGTTGGTTCGATATAAAAACAATAGCAACCAACGGTGTAGTTAGCAACCCAGATTCAAAGTTTACAAAGCTTAAAAAAGCCGGTCAATCCAGGTGGTTGGGGAGGCGCCCCACTGTTCGCGGAGTAGCCATGAACCCAATAGACCACCCACATGGTGGTGGGGAGGGGAAAACATCAGGTGGACGCTCGTCTGTAACTCCATGGGGCAAACCAACAAAAGGGCCCTCTACCCGTACTAGTAGGATCCAACCAAAACCAAATGTCAAGATCTAATTGGAAAACACCATTTATAGATAAAAGTCTGTTAAAAAGATTAACCCCACAACATGAAAAAAAACCTACATGGTCCAGACGTTCTACTATTTATCCAGCTGCTGTTGGTTTGAAATTACAAATATACAATGGAAAAGACATGATTAGTCGCAAAATTAAACCTGAAATGGTTGGACATAAATTAGGAGAGTTTGTAACGACACGAAAAAATTTTGTAGCAAAAAAAAAAAAATAATACAATAAAAAAAAAATAAATGGCACAAAAAGCTCATCCTACTATTTTAAGACCAGAAAATAACCTTTATCAAGGATGTACACACTGGGACGAACCACGATTTTTTTTTATTTTAACCATGATTCAAAAACTAATAGAATCTTGTTGTTTAGGAACAACACACTATCTTGATAAAATACAAGTTAATCGGCATCTTGGACTAATTCTTGTAGAAGCTGATCTTATACACCTACACTTTCGTTCAAAACGACGTTTAAAATCTAGACGTTATAAAGAAAATAAAATAATCAGCAAAAAACAATCTTGGACTGTAGTAGCGTGTCGACTGCAAAGTGCTGTTAAATTAATACAAAAATTTACGGGTACTAAAAAAGTCACGTTACGAATTAATAGAGTAAAAACTTATATGAGGTCGGTACCTAAACCCGCCCGAAGACAAATGGCTTATTTTACTAAAAGTTTTAACCATATAAGGTATGATTATGCCCGATATGGTATGCAACTGATGTATTTACTTATAAAAAATAAAGCAAGCGCCACAAGCCTGGCTAGGTTTTTAAAACAAAATATATGCTCAAGACAAAGAAGAAAAAGACATTACCAATTTTTAGCATATATTAAGCAAGGATTCCAAGCCTTACAAGAATACAAAGAAATACAAGGGTTAAAAATACAAATAAAGGGGAGATTTACTCACAAAGCAAAAGGGAGAAGCAGGGTGTGGAAATATCAAATGGGACAAATGCCTATTAGTCAGTTAAGTAAAAATATACAAGCAGAATATGCACAAACACAAACTGGTTATGGGAGCGTAGGATTAAAAATTTGGATATGTAACTGGAACAAAAACGATAATGCAACCTAAAAAAACAAAATACCGAAAATACTTTAAACCCCGAGGATTACCTAATACATCAGGTAAAACCCATAAGCTAACAGAATTAACCTGTTTTGCTGTAATTGCAATGGGCTCAGGTTATTTAAACGGGCGTCAAATCGAATCAGCCCGACAAAATATTAGACGTAAAGTTAAAAGAGAAGGTAAACTTGAAATTCTTATTTTCCCGGACATTGCTATAAGCCGTAAAGCTTCCGCGGCCCGTATGGGAAAAGGAAAAGGGAAAGTTGATCATTGGATTGCCTCGATATCTGCTGGACAAACTTTATTTTTACTATATGGTATCGATGATGAGCAAGGTATACCAGCTTTACACTCAGGAGCTAATAAGCTCCCACTAAAGGTTAAAATTTATCAATTATAAGCTATGTTTACCCCTAGAAAAAGACATCTCCGAAAAAAAAGATTTTTTTTACCAGAACAACGAACTTTTGCATTGTTTAATGGTAGTAATTTAAAATCTTCTCAAATATCAAAAATACGAGTATCATTGAAAAATGCAAAATTATACTCTGTACCCCTGTATCTTAACCCCCCCAAACTTGGTATAGGATGCCCAATTGTCATGATAATATATGAAACGTTACAAGACTTGCAGGACAACGTGCCTGAAATCGCTTCGAAACTCGATTGCCTAGGTATATCTATAGATAAAAAATGGTACTCTATTAAATTTTTAGAAAAAAGTAATACAGAAACTCTTAAAAAAAAAGCACTTAGCCTTCTTTTAATTAAATACAACGATATAAATAAAGATTAATAAAGTCCGAGCTATTCCTTTTTTATTACCTACAATACAACTAAAAGCCATATAAATACGACACTATCGCAACTGTATAATTAAAAACCAAAGCGAAAAAAGGGATTTGAACCCTCAGCTTTAAGCTTGGCAAGCTTACACTCTACCAATTGAGTTACTTCCGCTTTTCCTATTTTCCACTAGAAAAAAAGCAAACCTGTAAACCATGCCCTAAAACATTAGTCTCAGATTTATCTTTTGTTGTAAAATGAAATTGACATTGAAGAGAACCAACCTCTTCAAAATAAGGAAATAATGGTACCAATTCCTCAAAAGAAAAAATATCTTTTAAAACAAAACAATATATATTTTTATGAGCGGGTGCTCGTAAACCTTCAAATTGACGTACACGTGGCAACACATGAAATAATAATTTATAATAAAAAAGGTACATAGACTCTCGCCTCAAAGTAACTTTACCCCCTACCCCCTCTCTTGGGCCACTGTTTCTTTGTTGAGAAGGATTTTGCTGTATAAAATAAGGCTTTTGGCCTCCAACAATGTTCAAAGCGCCAAGACACGCAACCACATAATTTTCATCTGAACTTTCCCCACCTAAACAAATAGATATTTTTTTTGGACCTGGTAACAAAGAAACCGTTGAGATGTTTTCACTAAGAATTAAATCTTTTTTCACAACCTCGGAATAGTGTTTTTCAAAAGGATGCATAGAGACAATTATATAATTTTTTTAGCCATAGCAGCTAATTTGGACCATTTCAACCCCCTTAATCTACTCGGCAATATAGCTGATATTCGAGTTCCAATAGGTTTTTGCTGTGGGGTAATAAGAGCTACTGAATTGGACGCAAACGAAACACCTACGCCAGCCTTATTTCGAAAAAGTCTACGTGTTTGTACAATAACACCATGATGGACTTCCGACTTATTCATTTTTAATCTAACCCTTCTACCATAGCGGGGTCGAAGGCTCTGAACGGCTACAAGAACAACATCCCCTACGTTAGCATGTGCCTTACCACTTTTTTTTTTAACTTTTATGCATTTAACCAGTTTAGCTCCTGAATTATCTACAACTTTAAGAAGACTTTGGGTTCTAATCATATTTACTACTTCCAGCCGGATTCGAACCAGCACGTCAAAAGACAAAAGATTTTGAATCTGCCGTGTCTACCAGTTTCACCATGGAAGCCTGCCCATTAAGACTTCAATAATGAAGCTTGATCAATACGTATACTACCCCTAACTCGAAAATAAACTAAAATAATAGCTAACCCTATTGATGATTCACAAGCTGCGATTATAAGAATAAAAATAGCGAATATTTGACCCATTAAATCACCTAAGCATACAGAAAAAACAATAAAATTTAAGCTTACTGAAAGAAGAGCAAGCTCTAAAGACATAAGAACAACAACAATATTTGTTCTGTTTAAAATAACACCCCCAACACCTATAACAAACAATAAAGCAGAGACGAAGAAAAAATGAATAAAATCCATAATTTATTTTTAAAAATTAAAATATCAATAACGAACACCAAAATGAATTCTACGTTTATTAGAAACAGCCAACTTATTTAAACTATACCTTTTATTAACAACCTCCCCTTTACTTTGTGATGCTTTAAGTAATTCTTTACTTAAATTTTCCCATAAAGGAGAGGTTATAGACTGGTCTCTACTTACTTTTAACAATGACCTCATGCCAAGATTAATACCACAAATAGGAGATATTACGCGTGGCAAATAGACATTAAAAGACTGCTTGTTCCGACGTGTCTTGGGTTTTGGTTTAAGACGAACACCTATATCTTGCCTAACCGCAAGAATACCTAAATAAAAAATATGTATAGCCCGCCCAGGATAATCACGATCAAGAGATTGAAGAGCTTTATTTAAAACATTTTCCGCTTTTGAACGCTTACCGTCGCGCATTAAAAGATTAATCATTTTTTTTACTAAAGGGTCACTTTTAATACCTAAAAATTTACTAGATTGTGTATGTTCGTGTGAACTAGCCTTAATATGTTTAACAGAAGCATTCATTTGTTGCTGTTGTAATAAATCCTGATCAGTAACTAGCATCCTTTATCTATTTTTTTTGTACCATATTTCGAACGGGAGGTTTTACGGCCAGGTAATCCCTCTAAATCTAATTTATTTCGAATTAGACGGTATTTAACCCCAGGAAGGTCCGGAATTCTACCGCCTCGCACTAAAACCTGTGAGTGCTCTTGCAACCTGTGAACCTGACCAGGAATATAAGCTGTTAATTTGACTTTATTAGATAAACGAACTTTAACAACCTTACGTCGGGCAGAATTGGGCTTTTTAGGGGAACAAACAAATACTTTTAAACAAACACCTCTTTTTTGGGGGCATCCGCGAAGACCTACACTCTTCACTCTTGTTTGCTTTTTCCCTTGACTTTTGTTAAACCATTGATTGATGTTTGGCCTTGACATTACTAAGGAGGGGAGTTGAACCCCTATCCCGTTAAGGACTGGAACCTAAACCCAGCGTGTATACCAATTCCACCACCTCAGCTTTTGGAGTCGAAGGACTCGAACCTCCGATCCCCGTACCAAAAACGGGCGCCTTACCAGCTTGGCTAGACTCCATTTCTCAAACACCAAAACTCGGTTTGGCAGGGGTTGAACCTACATTGGTAGCTTCATGAGAACTATGTTTTGCCAATTAAACTACAAACCGCCGTACTACAAAGTGTTTTTAACTACGTCTTCTAAAAAAGCCTCAGTAAAATTTTTTACTGAGGCTTTTTTATATAAGCTTTAATTTTTTGCTTCACCCCCTTAATGAGTTGTGGTAAATCAGCAAAAAAAAGAAGACCGAGAAAAAATAAAAATAAAAATTGCAAAAAACTTATTCTCATATTATTTAAGACTTAGACAGATAAACAGAAAGAGAGGGACTTGAACCCCCAACCCTTGGCTTTGGAGACCAAAGTTCTACCAATTGAACTATCTTCCCTTGACTCTTCTTTTTTTATGAACAGACTTCAAACCTCAATATATTATTTACAAGAACTTAAATACCGCCTAGCTTACGCTATTTTCGGAACAATTTTTCTCTTTAGTACAGCGTATACCTATAAACAAGGATTAATTTTTATTTTTTTGCCTAAAGGATTATCACACTTTGTTAGTACAGGATTAACTGAAATTTTTTTTACCTACCTACAGATTTGTACTATTTTTAGCTTTAGTTTTGGTCTCGGTATAACACTAACACAATTGTACCTTTTTTTACGTCCAGGGTTATACGCTTTCGAAGCTAATACAATTTTTAATCTTTTAATTACAGCATTTTTATTTTATACTTGCTTATATATATTTGTATTTCCCATAATTGTTAAAGTATTCTGGGAACTTTTTTCAACCTATTCCCAAAACTTTACGGCAATAGATTTAACTTTTGAACCAAGACTGCAAGATTATTTAAATCATTTACAACAATTAAACAAAGCGCTAACTCTTAGCTTTCCTTGCCTAATTACTCTGAATATTATACAAATTTATACTAATAGACAAACGTGGGTTAAATATCGCGGAATAGCTTATATAACCGCTTTTTCTATCGCAGCTTTTATAACCCCCCCAGACGTTTTAAGCCAAACTTTAATAGGGTTGCCTTTTATTGTTTTTTATGAGATACAATTAAAAGTTTGGTCTTTGCATGAAGAGTATAAAAAACAATTGCTAGTTGGGTAACCAATCAAATCCCATAAGAATTCCTACGGAGACAAAAAATAACGCTAATGCGAGGGGTAAGAAACATTTCCAACCAAGCTTCATCAGTTGATCATATCGATAACGGGGCAAAATAGCACGCATAACAATAAATAAAATAACAAAAAAACATATTTTTAAACCAAACCAAATACCATCAGGTAAAATGCCTATATTAAAGGGAGATAACCACCCACCAAAAAAACAAATAGAAGTTAACCCCCCCATAACTAACATATTAGCATATTCACCTAAAAAAAATAAAGCAAATCCCATAGCTGAATATTCTACATTATAACCCGAAACTAACTCTGCTTCTGCTTCTGGTAAATCAAAAGGATGACGATTAGTTTCAGCCAAACACCCTATAAAAAACATTATACTAACTGGTAATAAAGGAAAAACAAGCCAGATATCTAATTGAGAAATTACTATTTCCGTTAAATTTAAGGTACCTACACATAAACAAACATTAATAAGACTAATACCCATTGAAATTTCATACGAAACCATCTGCGCCGCGGAACGTAAAGCCCCTAAAAAAGCATACTTTGAATTACTTGACCAACCTGAGATCAATACCCCGTAAACACCAAGAGAAGAAACAGCTAAAAAATAAAGACCCCCCAACTGAGAATCTGCAATAACATTACCATAACTGAACGGTATAACAGCCCAACTAATCAAACTTAAAATAAAAGTACAAAGAGGAGCTAATACAAAAAGCACAATATTTGCATTCGTGGGTAAAACAGTTTCTTTAACAAAAAGTTTAAGTCCGTCAGCTAGGGGCTGAAGTAATCCCATATAACCAATAACGTTTGGACCACGTCTTCTTTGAATTCCCGCCATAATTTTACGCTCCGCTAAGGTAAAATAGGCTACAGAAATTAATAAAGGAATAACAAGATCAAGAATATTTAAAAAAATAGTTAGGAAAGTTAGCCACATAATAAATTAAATAATACAATAATATAATTGTAAAGAATACCTAGGATTAATAAAATAACCCACTAATATAAAACTATAAAAAACCATACTTAGAAGACCAAAGCGCTTCATCTACGTCTACTCTAAAAGGGTACATAACAGGAGCACAGACATCTGCTGAAAGAATAAAACTTAAATTTGAGTAATCTGTCTGTATCCATTTTGGTGTTGGCTGAAGATGAAGTTCAAACTTAAACCTATTAGATAATCGCCAACGCTCCAATTTTACATGAAAAGAGCGGAAACGTTTATAACGTGCTACTAATCTAGCTCGAATAGCTTGACGGTGTGACGGACAAAATTCAACAAAATCCCCTTTTTGAAGAGTAAACCCACCATGCCCTATTTTTTTACCATTTACTAACACCTTACTGTGCAGAATAGCCTGTCGACTGTAATAAATTGAATGAAAAAAACCTAAACGATATAAACTAATATCCAGGCGTCCTTCTAAAGACCCAATTAATTTTTGAGATGGATTTTTTAAGGCAACTAACGGTTTACACAAATTTTTAAACGCTTTGTGACTTAAATCCCCATAAAAACGTCTTATACATAATAAAATAGACAAAGTATTCCGAAAACTAATACGGTTGTATTTAAAAGTTTGATTTGGTCGAACCCGAGGTTTAAGAAAATTATAATCATGACATAAAGGATGACGGTACCTATTTATATTGGCAAGAGGACGATGACGACGCTTTTGGCTTCCCAACACCCCTATAATACTATCCCACTTAGGACGAAGAAACGTTTTCTCTTTAGATAACAAATCCCCCCAAATATCAGTTCTAGACCATAAACAAGATTTATATCTGTGTTTAAACCGCATTATTTATTATTACTTTCTCCCTTAAATTTAAGAGCATTTCGTGATTCTTTTTTAACTCCTTTTAACTGAGCCTTTCCTAAAAGACTAGAAAACACACGTTTTTTTTTTGTTGATTTCATACGACTACCTTTAACACAAGTCATATAAATTAAGCTAAAAAACCAAGAAGATAACAAAGGTGACTCAATATTTAAATTAAAAGGATAAGTTACTTTGCTCATAGTAGGACTTCCAACACCAACCAATAACAGACATTTTCTATGAGCCTCCACTAAATTTTCTTTTTCTATATCACTTAAAAACACCAAATCAACATCTTTTGATTTAACTAAATAACTACGTTTCCATTTTATATAACTTATATCAGGCTGATGAGAAAGACAAATTTTTAAAAGCGGATAATCACTAACAAAAAGAATTTTCCCCTCCGACAATATTATTTTTTTTAAAACTTCTAAAGTTGCACGTATACCGTATAAACTTTTTTCAAGATTATAAAAATAATAAATATTACGTTTCCCTAAAAGATAGGGGTGCATTGTCTTTGAAATTCGAACATCCTCATTAAAGGGACGAGGAACTAAATATCCAGAAGATCCAATTAAAAAAGAAAGAAGACGAGAATGCTCTGTTCTAACCATTATGTTTTTTTACCTTCCTTACACACTATTATTTCATTTTCATATAAAACCCCAGCCCCTTTGTATGAGTCCGGGTAACGATACCTTCTTATACTACTTGCAAAATTTTGTAAAACCCCTAAATTTGCAGAAATTAATAAAAATGTTTTTTTACCTAAATTTACTGAAACATCTACAGGGATATCAATTATAACAGACTTACTGTAACCTAGAGAAAATATAAGTTTTTCTTTTTCTTTGCGTACTCTGTAGCCAATCCCTTTAAGCTTTAATTCTATAGTATACCCTAAAACAACCCCAAAAATAGCTTGAGTAAAAAGAGAACTTTCATAAGGTGTTAAATAGGGTAAAAAAAGAACCATGTTACCTTTTCTGTGAAGGTTACTAACGGAATCAAAAATTACAACTCCTTTAGCCCCTGATACACTCACTTTACCATTAATACTTGAACACCTAACACCTATAGGTAATCTAAATACTGGAATTGTCATGACGCATATGCTAAAATTTCTCCACCCTCCCCTTTACGTATACATTGTTCATGAGTCATAATACCTTTTGTTGTTGATAAAACCAACACACCGAAATCATTTGATAAACGAGCGACATCTAATAAAGAAAGATAAATACGATCACGTGGGCGAGAAATAATAACAAGCCGAGTACAAATGGGAGACCCATCATGATACCTAAGAAGGACTGTAATGACACCTTCATTTGTTTTTGTATACCCCTTAATTAAGTTTTCTTTCCATAAAATATCTAGGACTTTAGTACAAAAGCGTACTTCCTTAAAAGATACTCCAAAATGGTACACCATATACCCATTACGTAATTTATTGATTATCTTTGCAAGCATTGCTTTTGTTTGGAATCGGGCTTGAACCGACGACCTAAGGATTTTCAGTCCTTCACTCTACCAACTGAGCTATCCAAACTATATAAATTCAAATTTGCTTTTATTCGGAATCTTTTATCTCCCCAAGTCGGACTTGAACCAACGACTTTATGGTTAACAGCCACATGCTCTACCAACTGAGCTATTGAAGAAGGCCGGAGAGGGACTTGAACCCTCATTTATGGGTTTGCAACCCACCGCATTAGACCTTTATACTATCTAGCCAAGGCGGGCGAGGGGATTTGAACCCCCGTCTTTCAGAGCCACAACCTGACACTCTAACCAACTGAGTTACGCTCGCCATTTTGCGACTTATCGGATTTGAACCGATACTCTTTAAATAGAAACAGATTTTAAGTCTGACGTGTCTACCAATTTCACCAAAATCGCAATAAAAAATTTAACTTTTCTTGACAGACTAAATTTATTTAACGGGAAAGGGATTCGAACCCTTGACATTTGGGATATGATTCCAACATTCTAACCACTGAACTACACCGCCTTAATAAAAAAAAATAACCTACAATATCTCTCTAGAATAATATTTTTATAATTGCAACTGGAGAATTTTCTTACAGAGCAAATAGAATCAAGAAAGCCATCATCAAAGCAAATAAGGCAATCGCTTCAGTTAAAGCGAAACCTAAAATAGCAATTCTAAATAACTCATCTTTCAGAGAAGGATTACGCGCGGTACCCAAAACAAGAGCACCGAATACGGTTCCAATACCCACACCTGCTCCAGCTAAACCAATAGTAGCTAAACCAGCACCCAAAAGTTTAGCAGCTTGAACTAACATTTTTAAAAGGGTAAAAAATCAAATAACGAGACACTTTAACGATAAAAAAATTTTTATAAATATTACCGTAGAATGGGAGCAGAGAGGATCGAACTCCCGACTTCGTGCTTGTAAGGCACACACTCTACCACTGAGTTATGCTCCCTTAAAATTTTAAGGAGATAAAGAGACTCGAACTCTTGACCTCATGCTTGCAAAGCACACACTCTACCAACTGAGTTATATCCCCACTAACCTATTAAGGGCATATTGTTAGGTTGCTCGAAGGGGTACGTGTTCAACTTTAATTATAAAAATAATTGATAAAACACGTACCCCTTCGAGCAAATTTAATCCAAACATATTTGGGCGTATTGGGAGTTGAACCCAAGACCCTCGGATTAAAAGTCCACCACTCTAACCAACTGAGCTATACGCCCGAAAAGTTGTTAAACTTTAGTCTGAAAACAAAATCACTATAATTAATCTTTAGGGATTAGTACGGGTCAGCTGAAAACCTCACGGCTCTTACACCTCCCGCCTATCTAAGTGGTAGTCTTCCACCCCCTTGCGAAAACTTTACTAGAGGCGAGTTTCTCGCCTAATGGTCGATTATCTCTTCTCGATGTAGCTACCCGGCGATGCCCCTTAGGGAACAACCGGAACACAAGGGATCGAGTTTTCCCGGTCCTCTCGTACTAAGGTCTAGTCCTCGGAATTTTCAAACACCCACAGAAGATAGGGACCAAACTGTCTCACGACGTTCTAAACCCAACTCACGTACCACTTTCGTCGGCGAACAGCCGAACCCTTGGAACCTTTTCCAGCTCCAGGATGTGATGAGTCGACATCGAGGTGCCAAACGAACCCGTCGATAGGGGCTCTAGAGGATCATTAGCCTGTTATCCCCGGCGTACCTTTTATCCATTGCGCGATGGCCTTTCCACGAAGAACCACCGGATCACTATGACCGACTTACGTCTCTGATCGAAATGTCTTTCTTTCAGTCAAGCAGGCTTATACCATTATACTCGATTCCCCTTAAAAGGAGATGAACCTACCTTTGTATGCCTCCGTTACTCTTTAGGAGGCGACCGCCCCAGTCAAACTACCCAGCAAACACTGTCCCTTAGTTAGTAAGACAACAGATCTCTGGGTGGTATTTCACTATCGCTTCATCAATCCCTAACGAGAAAGAATCATAAGCTCCCACCTATTCTACACTAGAGTCTTTGACCTACAATATTTGCTTATAGTAAAGGTGCACGGGGTCTTTCCGTCCAGCTGTGGGATGGCCGCATCTTCACGACCTATGTAATTTCACTGAGTCCCTGTTGGAGACAGCGGGGAAGTCGTTACACCATTCATGCGGGTCGGAACTTACCCGACAAGGAATTTCGCTACCTTAGGACCGTCATAGTTACAGCCGCCGTTTACCGGGGTTTGACCTCAATGCGTAAACATCAAAGCTTCACCTACCGGCACCGGGCAGGTGTCAGTCCCTATACATCCTCTTACGAGTTAGCAGAGACCTGTGTTTTTAATAAACAGTCGCCACCCCCGATTTTGTGACAAAGACAAAAGCTTGCGCTACATATCTTTACTCCTTATTCCGAAGTTACAGAGTCATTTTGCCGAGTTCCTTCAACAGGGTTATCTCAAGGCCTTAGTGTTCTCCACCCGTCCACCTGAGGCGGTTTAAGGTACGGTATAAATAAAGTGCCTTTTTCTTGGAAAAAATAACTCACCCTTGACAAATTCAAGAATAAGGTGAAGTTTTCGTCAGCAACTTTTAACAGTTTAATCTTACCCATTACTGTAAGCCTTAGCTTAACAGCTTAGGGACCGTTTTAAATCGAGGTATTACCCTCTCACGACCCAGTTTTACTTAAGATCGTAAACCTTGGACTTACGGCCACAATGCTTTAATTTCATTGTTTTATGCTACTCATGCAAGTATTCTCACTTCCGATATCTTAATCTTAACTTACGTCAAAACTTCTACGACCTACGGAATGTTCTGCTACCACAAAGAATGTAAAAATGATTAAATTTTTACATTCTTTGTCTGAGGCTTCGGTAATAGTTTTAAGCCCTCAAAATTGGCGGGACTTCTACTCTAGGTCAGTGAGCTGTTACGCTATCTTAAAAGGATGGCTGCTTCCAAGCCTACCTCCTGACGGTCTCAGAGCGAAAATCACCTTTACCACTGAAACTATTTTATGGACCTTAGCCTACAGTCTGGGCTGTTTCCCTCTTGAGTATGAATCTTAGCATACATACTCTGTCTGCCCTAAATGAAAAATTTGTATTCGGAGTTTGCTAAAGTTTAGTAAGAGAAGATCTCCCCCTTGCTTACACAGTGCTCTACCCCAAATTTACTATTTAGGACGCTCTACTTCAATAGATTTCGCAGAAATCCAGCTATCACCGACTTTGATTGGCCTTTCACCCCTAAACTCAAGTCATCCCAGTATTTTGCCACATACACGGGTTCGGCCCTCCAAAGAATGTTGCCACTACAATATCAGCCTGCTCAAGTTTAGATCAGCCGGTTTCGGGTACTTAACAAAGGACTTTAAGGCGCCACATAGGACTCGATTTCTCTTCGCCTGCACTTTTTATTAGCTTAAGCTTGCCCCTTATTAAGATTCACTTGCCCATTATACAAAAGGTATGCCGTTGCTTTTTACAGCTTCGACTAAAATATGGAGTTTCAGGATCTTTGCACTGTCGCAACTTCTTTTTCACCTTTCCCTCACGGTACTTGTTCACTATCGGTAAAAAAAATAACTATAGGCTTTGAGGGTGGTCCCCCAATACTCAGACAAGGTAAACTTGCCTCGTCTTACTTTCACGAATATAAAAAAATTACAGGACTAACACCTTCTAAGGTAGAAATCATATTAAAAAATATAATTTCTTTTCATTCTTTATAATAATATCGTTTTGCCTTTTTATCGCTTTCGCTCACCACTACTAACGATATCTCGGTTGATTTGATCTGCAGGGTACTGAGATGTTTCACTTCCCCTTGATGCTGCCTAAGCAGCAGGCTTTTTAGCCCCGGTTTCCCATTTTAGGTTGGTTAACGTCACAGGCTTTCCTCGTGTCAACACTTTCGCGATTGTCCGCGCCTATATTTTTTTTCCAAGGCATTCACTCCACACTAAACTAGTATATTA